TGGATGAACTGATTTAGAGACGTGAAAACATAAGAACTCAACGGGGCCCAACTCTTCCTTCTTTGTCTGATTCGAGGGGGTCCCGTTGAACTGCTAATAATCCGAACAATTTTTTAGCGTGTTTTTGAAAAATGAACTTAATTAGATTACTAGATTTTGAACATATAGTATTTTGAAACCTTTCAAAGATAGACTAAAAAAGGGGAATCACTTAATTTCCTTTTCCTACTTTCCCGACCGGCACAATATTTTTTCTCAGTAGATCTATAGATCTATCATTAAAATTTTGTCTATACTAAATAGAAGTTTTTTCTGATTTTTTTTTATTTATTTAGTATTTCATCAAAATCAAAAAAAAAAAAAAAAAAAAAAAAAAAAAAACTACAAAAAGTAACTACTATTATATTATTAATTAATAGTATATATATAAACAGTAATATATATGTAAACTAAGAATAGGAATTTTTAACGAATGGGATCAAGAAGGACAAGATCGACACAAGAAAAGGATTTTTCGACATCCTTTTCTTGTGTCGAAGACTAGCAAGACAAATAATACTCCCTACAGTCCTTAAAATTTGTTGTTTCGCCGATTTATCGGTCCCTTTTTTTATGCGCTTACTTTCCGTATTTTAGTATCTAGTCAAATTTTTCCATTCTATTTTCCATTCTAATAGAAAAAAATAGAAAAAAACTCTTGATTATTGATACATTCTATCAATTTCAATTGGTCAATAATGACAGAGTTACATCACACCCCCTTCCCATTTTTCAAATTTGTATTTAAAAATAAAGAAGGGGGGGGGGGGAAGTGAATTCTTCTCAATATACATACTAGGATTAGGACTATGATACAAGTAATTCCCGACACCTGGTCGAAAAGGAATATAAAATCTAAAGAGAGGCAAAAGGCTTTTCATAATTTTTTTTGTTCTTTTTTACGAATTTGATAAAGCTAAATAGACAGATCTAAAAATTCATTTCGGATAATTGAACCTTCTCAAACTGTTTCTTTTTAAGAACCAAAAAAATTTGTGCCAAAATAACCGATGCTAAGAAGAATAAAAGGCCTTGGACACGTAATGGATCTTGAAGTACTATTTCCGCATCCCCCTGACCAAACCCACCCACATTAGGATTACTTGTTAATGGTTGGTCGAGTTTAATGGATTCGCCCTCTGAAACAAGAAGTTCTAGGCCTCGAGGGATAATATCAATCACTTGGCGTTCATTCGATGCATCCACTATGGTTATTTCGTATCCCCCTTTTTCTTTTCGTAAAATTTTGCTTATTATCCCTCCTGCCGTAGCGTTATAAACTGTATTGTTACTTTTGCTACCATCAGGATAAATCTGACCCCTTCCCCTGTTTCCACCTACGTATAGAGGATATTTTAAGAAATGAACATCTTTATTAGTAGCAGGGTCTGGGGCAAGAATAGGAAAGGTTATTTCACTATATTTTTGACCAGGAACAGGACCTATCACAAGAATATTTTTTTTATTGGGGCGATAATTCTGAAAAGATAGATTTCCTATCTTTTCTTTCATCTCGGGTGAAATACGATCGGGGGGGGCTAATTCAAACCCCTCCGGTAAAATAAGAACAGCTCCCACATTCAAAGCTCCTTTTTTACCATTAGCTAGAACTTGTTTTAGTTGCATATCATAAGGAATTTTAACAACTGCTTCAAATACAGTATCAGGAAGTACCGCTTGTGGAACCTCAATATCCACGGGCTTACTAGCTAAATGGCAATTGGCACATACAATACGCCCAGTTGCCTCTCGTGGATTTTCATAATTCTGCTGGGCAAAAATCGGATATGCACTTGAAATGGATGCCCAAGTTATTATATATATGATGAGTGAGACAGATATGGAGCGAGTAATCTCTTCCCTTATCCAAGAAAAGGTATTTCTAGTTTGCATGGTCCAATCATTTATCCCGAAAATTTCTACAATAAAGTTAGGTAGGTCGATAATATACGTCCCTAGCCACAATTCTGCTATTTACATTTACTGACAAAATAAAAATTTTTTGTTGAAATATACAAGGAATCCCTCATGAATAAAAAGAGTAAAGTAAATACGACTTTGATTTGGTTATGATGTATAAGGTAAGAAATATTCGAATTGGATCAGTTAATCATTTTTTAGTCATTTATTGCATGATAAATCACTACAAGTGACGGAGATACACGATTTAAATAACGAAAGATCCAATATTTAAAAATTGTATCAAGAATGACTGGAAAGGTAGAAACTAGACCAGATAAAATTTGTTCATAATGAGCAAATCCAAAATCTTTGTAAATATAACCAATCATTAGTTCCCAACCGTGAGGCGAATGGAATCCGATACATAAATCAGTTAATAAAAGAATCGAAAAAGCTTTAATTGTATCACTTAAATTATATAGGAATTCTTGAACCCAAGAATTCAGAATAAAAAGCTTTTCCTTACCCCAAAAGGAATAACCACTTAGAATAACGAAAGATATTAGATTTGTCGAGAAGTGCAAGATTGTATGGATATGATATTCATTGTGTATCTTGATGAATTGGATCGTTTCTTTGTGGATTCCTAGACGAAATTGTTGTAAATCGGTTTCTGGGTATTCCTTTATCATTTCATCCAGCTGGAATAGGTCTTCTAATTGTATGAATTTTTCTAGAACACTTTTTTCTTGAATATCATTCAAAAAAGTTTCGCATTGTCTAGTATTCCACCAATTAGTAATCCAAATTTTCAAACTTTTATTACAGCAGAGAGAGATCAACCAGGGCAAAAAGACTATAGATGTAAAATAAAAAAAAGGAATGAATGCTTTCTTTTTTGCCATTTTGAATCTGTGAATTGTTAATGAACCCACTGCATTTGTTGATTCTATTAGATCTAATATTTCTATCGAGCATGAGTTTCTATTCCAATTCGAATAGAATGTATTGAGCCAATGAATCCATTTTATCTTTTTCTTTTGATTCTTAACTTATTGAATCTAGAAAAAAAATTGCAGTTCCCGGATGTTATTTCCCCTTTTTTCACTCAATACTAAAAGATAAACGAACTTTTTCAAATATTTTTTAGTAAAAAATATTATTCGATTTTTGAGACGAAGAAACTCCCTTTCTTTTTTATCAAATATATCAAAAAAATTAGCATAAAAGAATGGATGAATGTTCAATTGAAAAAAAAAAACGAAAGAAATTCTTTCGTTTTTTCTTCCTACTGCCAAAGCATTTAGTTTTTTTAATTTTGAAAATAAATGGATTTCAAAATACTTCAATTGGTACACGCAAGAAGTAAGCCAATTCAGCAGCTTTTTGCTCAATTTCTCGTGTAGTAAAATTCTCATCAGTACGAATTAAAGGAATAGCCCCTTGACCTCGAATTTCCATATAAAGGACACGCCGAGCAGAAACACCCTCTTTAACTTCTATTCTGATGGACTGAATATCTTTCATAAGGAATCGTAAAAAGATGCGACGACTTTTTCCAGGAAATCCCCAACGAAAAATACGCACTATTCCTTCTTTTCGGTCGAAAAGATCGTAACCACTACCCACATTCCACAAAAAAGTGCACCACAAATAGCAACTAATAAAGAGACCTGCGATCCCATAGAAAGACATCACAATCCCTTGTGGAAAAAAAATGATTTGCTGAGACGCAAATACCGATATAAAATTTCTACCAAGATAACTGGAAGTTCCAACCAATAAGAATCCTAATGAACCTAAAAATAGGATAAAGGCCCAGCAGAAATTACTTGTTTTTCGAGACCCCGTTATAAATTCTATCCATATAGATTCTGATCGCCAACTCATATATATTAGATCCAGTTATACAATTTTTTGGAATTGAGAAAATATGACTTTCCTTTTTTTGTTTTCAAAGTAACTCTCATCAACTATTTTGTTGTGAACCTTTACTTTAGGAGTAATTGATAGAACTGTTTATATCTAAAATAATCAAATCTCCTCCTTTACCTTTATATGATCCCCTATAACTATAATACAAATAAATAAATACAAATAAATAAATACAAATAAATAAATACAAATAAATAAATTGACTTGAATTTCGTACATCGACCCGATAATGATCTATTTTTCCAAAGAGCACAAAGTTATTTACGTTTACACATGCATAAGAGGGTTTTTTAGTTATGTTTGTAGGAATCTACGTGTTATACAATATTCTACCAAAAGGGTCTTATTGAATCGAAGTTTTTAAAATAAAAAAAAAAGAGTGATACGATTAGGTCTCATCCGATCTAAAAAATCTTATTTTTTTGAATATGAAGAAATAAAGAAGCCATTGCAAGTGCCGGAAAGACTAGGCCTACTAAAGGCACAAAAATAGAGGGTAAGTTATTGAAAGTTGTCATAAAAAGGGTACCTCAATTTAATATTTGTACCTGTTATTGTTATATTCTGAATTCTAAAGATATCTTAGAATATCTGGTATTTTTATTATTTCTATTATATATATTATATAATTATACTAAGTATCTTTAAGTAAATATATATCGAATACTAACATACAACCTAATAGAAATAGAATAAAAAATAGGTACAAGAAACGCCAAACTAAATAAATGGACTTATGAATCTTTCAAAAAAAATAGATGTATCATAATCCCCTGGTTAGATTTATTATTCTTTTTTTTCTTTTTGTCTTCTATTCTATCTTCTATTCTAATAGTCATTAATAAAGAAAAAATTTGATTCCATTAAAAATTTCTACAAAATTGAGATCCAACAACAGGGAATTTTAGGGAAATGCAAAAAGATGGAAGACTCTCTATAGATCTGTATCTATCTCTATATTGAATTATCTATACATATGTAAGCAAGAGAGGAAAATGAATTTTTCAGGGTTTTCGTTTAATTCTGATAAACTAACTGTTCTATTTGATTTCATTTTTGTTCAAAGGAAAAAAAGCATGGAGCTGAAATAACTCACTCACAACACCTTTTAAAGGATTACGTGG